CTGGAGGTACAATATCTACGACTTGGTGTCCGTCAGATGCATCCACTATGTTTATTTCATACCCCCCCTTTTCTTTACGCACTATTTTGCTTACTATACCTGCTGTTGTAGCATTATATACTGTATTGTTACTCTTACTCCCATCGGGATAAATCTGCCCCCTTCCCCTGTTCCCACCAACGTATATAGGATATTTTAAGAAGTAAACATCTTTCTTAGTAGCAGGGTCCGGTGAAAGAATAGGAAAGGTTATTTCCCTATATTTCTGACCAGGAACAGGTCCTATCACAAGAATATTTTTTTGAGTCGGGCGATAAATCTGAAAAGACAGATTACCCATCCTTTCTTTCATTTGGGGAGAAATACGATCAGGAGGCGCTAGTTCGAATCCATCCGGTAAAATAAGAACCGCCCCTACATTCAAGGACCCCTTTTTCCCATTAGAAAGAACTTGTTTCAGTTGCATATCATACGGGATTCTAACAACTGCTTCAAATACAGTATCAGGAAGTACTGCTTGTGGAACCTCAATATCCACGGGCTTATTAGCTAAATGGCAATTGGCGCATACAATACGCCCGGTTGCTTCTCGTGGATTTTCATAACTCTGTTGTGCAAAAATGGGATATGCATGTGAAATCGATGCCCAAGTTATTATATATATCAATAGCATGATCGATAGAGACATGGATCGAGTCATCTGCTCCTTTACCCAAGAAAAGATATTTCTATTTTGCATGGTCCAATCATTGATCCCAAAAATGTATACATTTATACAATAAATTAGGTAGGCTGCTAGTATAGTTTCCTATCCACGATTAGACTATTTTATTATTTTACTGGAATACAGGAATACTCCCCTGGATGAATAAAAAGAGAAAGAGTGCTTAAGATTTTGACTGATTTGTTTATGGACGAAGTAAGAAAGATTATCATTGGATTCATATTAGTGAATCATTCTTTAGTCTTTCATTGAATGATAAATCACTACAAGCGAGGGAGATACACGATTTAAATAATGGAAAATCCAATATTTAAAAAAGGTATCTAGAATGACTGGAAAAATAGAAACAAGAACAGATAGAATTTGATCATTATGAGAAAATCCAAAATCCTTGTAGACAAAAGAAATTATTAGTTTCCAACCACGAGGCGAATGGAATCCAATACAAAAATCAGTTAACAAAAGAATAGAAAAGGCTTTTATTGTGTCGCTTAAATTATAGAGAAATTCTCGAACCCAAGAATTAAGAATGGCAAGGTCTTCATTACACAGAATAGAATAACCACTTAAAATAGCAAAACTTATTATATTTGTCGAGAAATGCAAAATGGTATGGATATGACCCTCATTGTGCATCTTAACCAATTGTATTGTTTCTTCGTGGATTCCTATACGAAGCTTTTGTATATGCGTCTCCGGGTACTCCTTTATCATTTCGTCCAAAAAAAAGAGTTCTTCTAATTCTATGAATTTATCTAAAATCTTCTTTTCTTGAATATCATTCAAAAAAGTTTCGGATTTACTAGTAGTCCACCAATTACTAACCCAAGACTTTATACTTTTGTTAAATGAGAAAGAGATCCACCAGGGTAAAAAGACTATAGATGCAAGATATGGAAAGGGGGCAAATGTTTTCTTTTTTGTCATTTTGAATCAGTCAATTTTTAATGAAATGAAGCGACTTCCTGGCTGGACTCTACTCAATCTTGTATTTTTATGAAAGAGGAGCTCTCTAGCAAAAAAAAAACAAAGAGGATTGGATTCCTGGGCCTCTTGCCCAATGCAGAGAAAAATGCTTCAGTTCATTTCAAAATACTTCAATAGGTACGCGCAAGAAATAGGCCAATTCAGCAGCTTTTTGTTCAATTTCTCGTGGAGTCAAATTCTCATCAGTACGAGTCAGCGGAAGGGCTCCCTGACCTCTGATTTCCATATAAAGTACACGACGAGGATAAAGACCCTCTATAACTTCGATTCGAATCGATTGGATATCTCTCATAAGGAATCGAAAGAAAATGCGACGATTTCTTCCAGGAAATCCCCAACGAAAAATACAAACTTTTCCCTTTTTTCTATCGAATTGCTCATAACCACTACCTACATTCCACCAAATAGCGCACCACAAATAGGAGCTAACGAAGAGACCCGCGATCCCATAGAAGGACATCACGACCCCTTGTGGAAAAAAAAGGATTTGCTGAGACGGAAATAAGGATATCAGATTGCGACCAAGATAACTAGAAGTTCCAACCAATAGGAATCCTAATGAACCTAAAAAAAGGATACAGGCCCAAAGGAAATTACTTGTTTTCCGAGACCCCGTTATAAGTTCTATCCATATACGTTCTGATCGCCAGTTCATACAAGATCCAGGTGCATTTTATTGGAATTGAGAGAATAACCCAAGCGAAAAAGTAACTTTCACCAACTAGCACTATTAGAATTGGAATCATTAGGAATAATTCTAATTATATAGAACTATTTTTCTTTTATACAATATAATACAATATAATAGGGTCTTTCAAACAAAGTCATTTTCATATTTTACTCCCGTTGGAGCTAGATAATCTTGTTTTTTTGAACATGAATAGATAAAGAAGCCATTGCAATTGCAGGAAATACTAGGCCCACGATAGGTACAAAAAAAGCAGGGAAGCTGAAAGTTTCCATAGACTAGATACCTCGATTGAATATTTTAACCTCTTATCTTATAAAGTAAAGAGATCTTAAGTATATAAAGTATAGATAATGTACATAGACTATGTACATTATCTATACTTTATATACTTAAGATTCGTCCTTTTTTTTTCTTCTTCTTCTTTTTTTTATTTACATGATAGAAAAAATCATGTAAATAAAAAAAAGAAGAAGGGTTTTTTCCCAAGGCTTTTATAGCCTTCGTAATAAAAATCGGACTAAAAATGCCGGAACAAGAAAGCCAACAAGGCTAATGAATGAGTACAAAACTGCACGTTTTGTATCCTTATCTATGTTATGAATGATGATATACAGCCTTTTCAGAATAAAAAGGCTTTTTCTTACAAATACCTTGACTTTCTGAAAGATTCAGTCGAGATTTTTTTTTTTTTTCAGTGAGGTTTTCATTTTTGATTTTTTTGGTTTCTTTACTTTATAAGATTAAGTATTTAACTTAACATCTCAAATCTCTATCTTGTATGTACTGCCGTTAATTCTGATTCCTGTTTATCTACTTTACTTATACTTATGGATTTGAATGGGCCTGTATGCATAAGAAAGACCCGCCTTCTTGGAATTGTAAATAAGGTGGATCTTTCTTATGCATGTTCAATTACTCGGATATAATAAGATGACCGCGGTTAATTGAATAGAATAGATCTCTGTTTCGGTTATTCTAGTTATATCATATATACGAATTGTTGTTTTATTGTTAAGAACAACAACTTGTTGTTTCCATAATTAGAAATTAAACCTTTTTTCTCGGTTATTGTTCTCTGTCTTGTGGTGTGAGATCCCCTTTAAATTGGATGAAGTTCTTCTATTATATATATGCGGCTATAACAAATCCCCCTTTTTTTGACTTTCATTTTGATTCACCGGAAAGAAACCATGAAGTTGAAACAACTCACTCAGAACGCCTTTTAAAGGATTACGTGGTACGATTGGGTCGAATAAGCCTTTCTCGAATAAATACTCAGTCTCTTGTGAACCTTCAGGTATTTCAGTTTTCAATGTTTCTTCAATTACTCTTTTACCCGCAAATGCAATGTAGGCATTAGGTTCGGCAATAATGATATCCCCTAACATACCAAAGCTGGCGGTCACTCCACCGGTTGTAGGAGATGTAAGGATCGATACATATAATACGTTTTTATTTGATTGATAGTTATATGAAGCGGAAGATATTTTTGCCATTTGCATCAAACTCAAACTCCCTTCTTGCATACGGGCTCCCCCGGAAGCACACACTATAATAACAGGTAGAGATTTATCAGTAGCATATTCGATCAAACGGGTTATTTTCTCGCCTACTACGGATCCCATACTCCCCCCCATGAACTGAAACTCCATAACCCCAATTGCTAGGGGAATGCCATTTAATTGACCTATGCCTGTTTGAACAGCCTCATTTAACCCTGTCTCTTTTTGATAAGACTCAATACGATCGATATAAGACCCCTCCTCCTTCGAATCAGTGGGGCCCGCAAAACAAGCCATTCCGTCACCCATTGGAGCCCGCGCCGAATCAAATTCAGGGGCCACAGAAATAATGTCCTCATCGCCATCTTTTTTATCTTCATAGGCATCCTCCTCCTCCGAATCAAATTCAAGGGCCACAGAAAACATGTCCTCATCCATTGGAGCCCAAGTGCCGGGATCAATCAAAAGTTCAATTCTATCTGAACTACTCATTTTCAAATGAGACCCACAGTGTTCACAAATATTCAATTTTTCCTTCAAAAACCTCTTATAATTTAATTCATAACAATTTTCGCATAGAACCCACAAATCCTTGTAATTTATACTTATACTGGGATTTTGTTGCATATGGGAATCGCTTTCTTCATGGGAATCCATTTCATAACAAATGTAAGTAACAATGTATCTAATAGCCTTTTGGTCTACATTAAAAATAGAACTATAAATGTCACTATTCATAAGGATTTCAATATCAAGATAATTGTCAATGCAATTTAGAATGTAACTATTCAAACTATATCTAGAAAGTGCTTTTTCTAGTTTACCTCGAAACAGGGGAAGGGGCTCATTGTCAATCTCAAAAATATTATTTTCAATATCAAAATATATGGAATAATTGTGACCATCACTGTCTTGAACTAAAAAAGAAGTATCATCAGAGAGGAAACTCGGAATGCCTATGACATGGAATAAATGATCAATATTATCGCAAGAGGGGCTCTCACTATCCTCCCAACTATGAGTGTTTTTATCTATAAGGGGGTTTTCACTTCCATTAGTATTTCCAATAGGACCAAATTCCTCCATTGATTTCCTT